GGGCTCCAGAAAGTCACATAGGAGGAAATAAAGAAATAAAATATGAAAAGAAAATAGAAAGAAATGATAAGGGGATCAGATTCTATTTGTACTGTATCGGAGATGAATCTTGGCTATTCGCACCCCTCAACTCCCCTAGACTAGACTTTTAGGTTTTTCAACCAACCAATTTACCTTTTGTAATATGTCTGAAGTATTAATATTTTCTTTTACATACTTTATCTTATACATATCAAAAAGAGTATATACATATGCTCTTTACTCATCTTTAACTATTTTATTCTATAAAATAAAAGGAGTACATCCCCAGATATTTAGATGGATAAATATGTATCATGCTTTATACTATATTAATGAATATGCATGGCGACTCATATCAATTAATTTGTAGAATAGATACTCATACAAATTGCTCATGTGCCAGGAACCAGATTTGAACTGGTGACACGAGGATTTTCAGTCCTCTGCTCTACCAGCTGAGCTATCCCGACCATCCCTTACGCACCATCCTCATTTTAATATAGGACTTGGGTCTATGTCAATTAAAAAGACGAAAGGGGAATTGCAAAGTCTTATCCAGGCCTTGTTGGAATTTCTTGGATCTTCAAAAACAGACTTTGTAAGTTTCAGTACAGTACGAGTAATAAAATGAATTTTTAATTATTCAAATTTAACATTTGGATTCCTTTCTCAAAGATGTTCATTTGTACGTCTTTCATATAGATCACAGGGCTTGTGATAAGAAAAAGATTTTCGCTCAGATACGTTTGTAAAATTAGAATGAACGAGAAAGATAACGAATTTTGAACCGCTAACGAAATGAGAAGGTAGGATAAATAATTAGGGAATCAAATGGGCCTTTTTGGGGATAGAGGGACTTGAACCCTCACGATTTTTAAAGTCGACGGATTTTCCTCTTACTATAAATTTCATTGTTGTCGATATTGACATGTAAAATGGGACTCTATCTTTATTCTCGTCCGATTAATCCATTCTTCAAAAGATCTATCAGATTTTGATGGAGTAAATGATTTGATTAATGAATATTTAATTCTTTTTTCAACTTAATAATTGATTTACAATAATTCTTTAATTTTTCATGAAAATTAAAAGAAATACGGATTTGGGTTGTCATTAATCATTTGAAGATACTATTTCAGTACGTATACGTATATAGGTTTATTCTTCATCCTTTCTGGAGTGATTCCTTTACTAACGCACCGCAGCCAACTCCATTTGTTAGAACAGCTTCCATTGAGTCTCTGCACCTATCCTTTTTTATTATCGCCTTCTGAACCCTTGTTTGTTTTCAGAAAACCGGATTTGGCTCAGGATTGCCCATTTTTAATTCCAGGGTTTCTCTGAATTTGAAAGTTATCACTTGGTAGGTTTCCATACCAACGCTCAATTCAATTAAGTCCGTAGCGTCTACCAATTTCGCCATATCCCCCCTTTTGGTTTGTGATTAGGATTTCATTATGATACCTTTTTCCTTTTTATTTCATTTATATTATGATATGATGGAACTGTTGAATTCATTAGATAGCGATTCGCATATTGAAAACTGTTTTCTTATATTTGGATTTCTTGTCTATCTTCTTTCATCTCTCTCGGAAACTCATATTTGATACAATTAGAAAAGAGTCTATTATTTCTCTATCCACAAATCAATATATAATCTAGATGGATACATATCACATATATAGTATACTTAATACTATATTATTATATATAAATGTATAGTATTCTTACACCTATATTATAATTCTGCTTAATATATATTTTACATATATTTCCCTATTTATATCGTTTTTAGCGTACAATCTTGAATACTTGAACGGTCGATTCTTTTGTTTTCGTCTTAGCTCTTATCTTTGCTAACTAAAAATAACAAATAAGTGAATATAATATTAATAACTATAACGAATCTAATGGCTATAACTAATAATTAATTCCTTTTTTTTTTTGAATAATTAAATTTAGAATGAAATTATTTCGAATATTATAATGTAAAATATTAATTAATGTAATTAATATGTATTAATTATATTCTATATATATCGAATACTAGAATAAGATTCTACTTTAATTAGTAAGTTTATAGTAATTTAATTACTAGATTCTCTTTAAAATTCTAAATAGATAAGATAGAAAATGAAAATATTTAATGTAATATAATAAAATTAATAGTTTAGTTTATATACTAATTTAATAGTATTAAAATAACTAATAAAATATTTTAATATTAAAGAAATAGACAATAGAATTAGATTAGTAAAAAAAAAAAAGAATTTTGAATTTCAAATATCATTTAAATTCAAAAATCAAAAAGAATCTTACTATCTAATTAACTAAATTAAGCTAATTAAGATATTGATTATTGATAATCATGTATTTGCTATGATAAATAGATCAAAATTATATATTGCTATATTAATATATTAATTAATATATTAATCGGTATATTAATTGTTATGTTCTATAATATTCAAATATTTTATTAGTTATTTGAAATTCTATTATATAGTTTTTATATTAATAGAAATTATTCTAGATTCATAGTAATTGTGAAGAGTTAAGAGTGAACAGTTAATAGCTAAGATTTAAGATTCCAGTAGTTTACTAAATTCCTATGTGTGTCCAATTTATGTTATGCGAGCCCGCTTAGCTCAGAGGTTAGAGCATCGCATTTGTAATGCGAGGGTCATCGGTTCGACTCCGATAGCTGGCTTTTTCCATATGTTTGATTTTTTTTTTTGCATAGTTGATAATATGAAATCAAAGAAATTGAAAAGGCTTCTTCCCCCTTTCCCAAAGGGCACTGATCTATTATCTCATAAGAACTTCCAATTATTAAAAAAAATTGGAGGAGTTTGATCTATGTAGACCAAATCAATCAAGAAAAGAACCCTTAAACTTAAAAAAAATTTTCTATTTTCTATTAATTTTATATTAATTTTAATACGATATATTATATAATATATATATATAATATATTAAGTTAAGGCCCGGATATTGATATACAATTTATCTAATTATTCTTTCGAATTTTTCTTTGGAATACAATACTTCAATAAATTTTGATTAATTTATTATTTTTAATTTTAATTATATTTTTCATTTTTCTATTTATCATTTAGTTTAGTTTAATTTCATTTAGGTTTATGAAACTTTATAAGGAGTCTTTATGTCGCGTTACAGAGGGCCTCGTTTCAAAAAAATACGTCGTTTGGGGGCTTTACCGGGATTAACTAGTAAAAAACCTAGAGCTGGAAGTGATCTTAGAAATCAATTACGCCCCGGTAAAAAATCTCAATATCGTATTCGTTTAGAAGAAAAACAAAAATTGCGCTTTCATTATGGTCTTACAGAACAACAATTACTTAAATACGTTCGTATAGCCGGAAAAGCAAAAGGGTCAACAGGTCAAGTTTTACTACAATTACTTGAAATGCGGTTGGATAACATCCTTTTTCGATTAGGTATGGCTTCAACTATTCCTCAAGCCCGGCAATTGGTTAATCATAGACATATTTTAGTTAATGGTCGTATAGTAGATATACCAAGTTATCGATGCAAACCCCGAGATATTATTACAGTGAGAGATGAACAAAAATCTAAGTCTCTGGTTCAAAATTATCTTGATTCATCCTCCCGTGAGGAATTGCCAAAACATTTGACTCTTCACCCATTCCAATATAAAGGATCAGTCAATCAAATAATAGATAGTAAATGCGTCGGTTTGAAAATAAATGAATTGCTAGTTGTAGAATATTATTCTCGTCAGACTTAAACACAACTAAAATAAGAAGGATTCGGACAATTTTGCCCTTCCTTTCACCGATATAAAGAGACCCTCAGGAAGGCGTTTTATCCGGGGATTTTTTCCCACTCATGTATCATAGATTGATAGGGAGATCTTCATTCCTTGTCCATTCTTTCCAGTATAATCCATACCACAGAAATTAGGATTAGGAATAGAGAAGCCATATGTATAACTGTTGGAATAATGGTATGCATTGGTATTTGATATATTGCGATCAATAACATTGGTGAATTAGGTTTAGGTTGAAGGGTACGGAAAGAGAGGGATTCGAACCCTCGGTAAACAAAAGCCTACATAGCAGTTCCAATGCTACGCCTTCAACCACTCGGCCATCTCTCCTGCATAATGATTATGGTTCATAAACCGAATGAATAGTGATTCATATTTAGGTTTTTGGATAGGTGCGTACACTCTATTTTAACTATAAAAGAAAAACGCTGCCAAACCCTTATTCGAGGCTGGCGGGGGATAAAAATAATTTTGTGAGACAAAATATTTAAACCAATAAATATAAGGTATCTATTCATGTTTACAAAGAAGGCACTCCCGACTTTATTTTTGAATATTTATACCGAATTAAATCCCTGAATTGGAACGACTCCACCGATTGATCCATTTTTTTAGACTATGTTTAATGGCTACCTTTAGATCATGATTATATTTAGTTTAGACTCTTATTCTATTTTCATAAAAATTCTAAAATGACTTTCCAATTTTAGATCTTTCAACAATAACCCCTTACCCCATAGATTTATTCCAAATTCATGAAACGCCCCAGGAATCTTTATATTTGATTGTATAGCGTATATCCGTTATATACACAACACAAAACGGGCGGTTATTCTATTTTCATCCATCATAGAACGATTATTCGATTCTTTTTCCTCTTTGGATCATAATTCAATCAAAACTTTTCGAATTATCCTACAGATTAGGATATAAATTCGTTCATTCTTCAACTTTGATGAAATCAGAATAGTTTCCTATATTCTTATATATACTATATTTAAATGTAAAATGGAATTTACATTTGGATGAAATCCAATCGGCTTCAAATATTTCTTAGTTTTTATTGATTTTGATTCCTGTCAAAAAGAAACAATTTTAGTCGAAGTTTAATTTTACTGAGTGTGTTTTTATGTTATTTCGTATTATAAAATTCCGTTGTTTGTGGGATTATTTTCTCACAAAAGGTAATTAAAAGAAATTATAGAATGATTTTCTGCCTATGTCTAGATCTCGAATAAATGGAAATTTTATTGATAAGACCTTTTCAATTGTAGCCAATATCTTATTACGAATAATTCCGACAACTTTGGGCGAGAAAGAGGCATTTGCCTATTACAGAGATGGTGCGATTTGATTATTATATTTTTTATTTATTTATTTTATAATTTAATTTAGTTATTTATTTTATTTATATATATATATATATTTTTTTATTTTTTACCACTCTTAGTCTTCTTAGGAGGAAGACACATTATTATTCGGGATAGAAAGAAAAAAAATTATTGAAATAAATCTACGCTTGTTGAAGGTGAAGTTTGTAAATAAAACGAGCCCTTCTGTCGTGTATCCCCGATTAATGCAACCTCAAATGCTTCAATTGTCGATTCTAGAGTATTGAGCGAAAGGTTATACCTATGGTATGGGTTAAGTCAAACTCACTCCATTAGTACCAATAGGAGGCATAGAGGAAGAGGCACTACTCCTAGGAATCAACAACACGAAAACTTTGTTATAAATTATCCCTTTTCCTTATCAGGATCGGGACTAAGAAGAATGGTTGGGACAACAAACATCCATCTAGTTTGTGTTTTGGATACCCGTATAACCATCGAAGACTGTTGAAGTGACTTATTCCTGAAAATTAAGATGCGTTTAAGACAAAGAAATTACTGGAGTCACTTTTTTTATCTAGTACCAACATACTAGATGTTAAGGAAAGATCTTTTACAAGAAGGTTGGCTAGAGATTTTTTGTAAAAACACCAGCCCTGCTCAGTTTATAATGAGAATATTTAAATCTTTTTTGATTCCATGTATTATTCTGATTATGTACATAAAGGAGGAGCCGTATGAGATGAAAATCTCATGTACGGTTCTGAAACGGAGATTCTTTAAATCGAATGACGACCGTAACGGATGTCCGCTCAATCCGAAGGAAATTATGCAGAAGCTTTACAGAATTATTATGAAGCTATGCGACTAGAAATTGATCCCTATGATCGAAGTTATATACTCTATAACATAGGCCTTATCCACACACGAAACGGAGAACATACGAAAGCTTTGGAATATTATTTTCGTGCACTAGAGCGAAACCCATTCTTACCACAAGCTTTTAATAATATGGCCGTGATCTGTCATTACGTGCGACTATCTCCACTATAGAAATAAAAAGGGAATAAAAGAGCAAATCTATTAATAATTACTAGAAAAAATAGGCTTTCTACATATGTATCGTCCAAAACAACGATTTTTATCAGCTGTAGCAAAGAAATAAACTTCATAGAATTTGAGATATGAATATGAAGAAATAGGTATGCCTAAATAATTCTATGGATAAAGGATCTAATTGATAGAGAAAGCGCCGTAAAGATCAATTCGCGAGGTTTTGGGCCGATAATACGGACTGCTTATTTATGTCATGATATGAGATAAAAGTTAGGAATCAACTTATGTAATAGAGTTGATCCCCTAAGGTATTGAGCAGCGGTGTAGCATCAGATCCCAAAGATAGTAAGCCTTTTCCTTCTTATAAAGGAAAGTCTTTTTCACAGATTCTATAGAAATTCATATATGAAACCGAGATAGTTACCTTTTTAGAAAACTCTAATAATAGTGGAGATGCCTATGCACTTTATGAAGGTGGGAGAAAAGAGAAAACTGATTAAATTAGTAAGTAAAACTCAAGTTTGAAACTTATAACCATAACCTCTTTTTCTTTTGGTTAACTCGAGAGAAAAAAATGGGATAGATCCACGGATCCACGATAAATCTCATTCAATTAGATATGGTAGATTAAAAAAGGGACGCCAAAAGAACTTGACGGCTGAGCCGTATGAGGTCGGAAACTCTCAAGTACGGTTCTAAGGGAAGGAATTTACCCACCTATTCCGACCGGGGAGAACAGGCCATTCGACAAGGAGATTCTGAAATTGCGGAAGCTTGGTTCGATCAAGCTGCCGAATATTGGAAACAAGCTCTAGCGCTTACTCCCGGTAATTATATTGAAGCGCAGAATTGGTTGAAGATCACAAGGCGTTTCGAATAATAATATCTTTTTTTTATTTTATTAATTACTATAAATATTATTTATATTTAATTTAATATTATTTATTTAATTTAAGTTTAGAATTTTTATATTTCTTATAATCATATATTTGTTATAATTAATTGTTTGTTGTATCGATCAGTCAAATAAAACGAATCGTTTCTCTAGGAAGAACCCAATCACAAAATTTCATTATATCCCTTCTAAAATCGTTCTATTTCGTCTAGTATTTCGTAGGGATAAACAATATAGAGATAAAATAAAAAATATATTTCTTTTCAGCAATTAAAACTAATAAAAGAGAACTTCGAATGACTAAATAGAAATACTAAAATGTCTCTTAGTAATGACTAATGACTGTTCACGCGGTTTGGAATAGAGTATATAGTCTTATGTTC